CAATACATTAATTTGAACTAAAAATATTATATCTGCCCTTCCCGAGAAAGAGAAAAACTGTTCAGTATTGTAAAGGTCGATGGGGAAAATAAGACTCCCCACCACAAAATATTAGTGAAAATATACTACAAAATATACTACAAAGAAATAAAAAATCTTGTATTTGTTTCTTTATTTTTTTTTTTTTTTAGAAGTCAGAAAACAGAAGAATTCTTTTTTTTAGACATCTTAGAAGATGGAAACCTGGTCTATTTCATATTCATTAGAATAGGGACTACCAATTGTTATAAAAAAGTATTGAGCCAAATTTTTGAGTCAAATCCAGTCCGATTATTCCAATATTTTAGGACTTATTTGTTTGTCGTACAAAAAAACTTTTTGAATTTCCAGTAGAAAGAGATTTACCTAATGACAAAGCTTTTAACGCCGCCCAATATCCTTTCCTTTTCCAAATATTTTTACGAATACGCTTTTTTGATATAGAAGTACGTTTTTTTGGAACTGCCATTTGAAAATCATTGTTATAGTTGGATGTGAAAGACATCTATTATTCAAAACAAATTATTATTTCTTATTCATTATCTATTTTTTCTATAAATAATATTCTCTTCATAAAAAAGAAATATAGATATGTGAAAGATCCGTTAACTTGGATCAAAAATTACTCGAAATAATAAAATTTTGATTGCATACAATATTTGTCAAACCAAAAATTTTTGGTTTGGAACTCTTAGTTCTCCTCTCAAATTTATATCTTTAGAATCTGCTAGGTCATAGAAATGAAATTTAATGATTTAATAAAATAAAGAAAGAACCTAAAAGACCTTGATTTTCGTCATTATAGACTTTATTTACACGTAATAAAATACCTCAAAGGATTGTAAACTTTTGCCTAATAAAAAACTTGAGTCTTTTTTTAGTCAAACTCGAGAAAAGAATACACCTAAATTCAATTTTAAAATTCGAATGAGATTACTAATAAATCTGTTAAAGGATACGTGGTTTGATAAAAAAACATCTCAGTCGTTTTTTACCCTTTCTAAATAAAAAAAGTTCATTTTAGATCTATAATATTCTAACGTTTACTAAGAAATCGTTTTGATTGAAATGCAAAACAATCAATCCCATAATGAATTAGTTAATGCGTTGAAAGAAACTAACTAAACTCAAGAGTTTTTATTTCATTAGACCGATGACCTTAGTTAATCCTATAATTCATATCAGCATCAAGTACTCTTTTTAGCGTAATTTTTTATCCTTGCTCTATGAATCTAAATTATGATTACGAGAAATTCTCGTAATCATAATTTAGATTTGCATTTTCATGTTATAAGTATTCATTTTTATATTTTTCTTGGTCATCTCATTTGACCGATTGTAACTTCTTGTTTTGAATATTTGAACGATTTTGAAAAGACTCAGAATAAATACTAATCTACAAATATTTCAAATTATTAAATAAGTTAGTGCATATCTTGATTTTTTATTGACTTTTTTCGAACGAGGTAAGATCCGGTGAATCGGAAACAATTAATTAAGAATAAAAAACTTTTTTTATGGAACAGACATATCAATATGCGTGGATAATACCTTTCCTTCCACTTCCAGTTCCTATGTTAATAGGGTTGGGACTTCTTCTTTTTCCGACGGCAACAAAAAGTCTTCGTCGTATGTGGTCTTTTCAGAGCGTTTTATTGTTAAGTATAGTCATGATTTTTTCCATAAATCTGTCTATTCAGCAAATAAATAGCAGTTATGTCTATCAATATGTATGGTCTTGGATTATCAATAATGATTTTTCTTTAGAATTCGGATACTTGATCGACCCGCTTACTTCTATTATGTTAATATTAATCACTACTGTTGGAATTATGGTTCTTATTTATAGTGATAATTATATGTCTCATGACCACGGATATTTGAGATTTTTTGCTTATATGAGTTTTTTCAGTACTTCCATGTTGGGATTAGTTACTAGTTCAAATTTGATACAAATTTATATTTTTTGGGAATTAGTTGGACTATGTTCGTATCTATTAATAGGATTTTGGTTCACACGACCTGTTGCAGCAAAGGCTTGTCAAAAGGCGTTTGTAACTAATCGTGTTGGCGATTTTGGTTTATTATTAGGCATTTTAGGGTTTTATTGGATAACGGGGAGTTTTGAATTTCGTGATTTATTCCAAATATTCAATAACTTGATTTCTCATAATGAAGTCAATTTTTTATTTGTTACTTTGTGCGCTATTCTATTATTTGCCGGTGCGATTGCGAAATCCGCACAATTTCCCCTTCATGTATGGTTACCTGATGCAATGGAAGGGCCAACTCCGATTTCGGCCCTTATACATGCTGCTACAATGGTAGCAGCGGGCATTTTTCTTGTAGCTCGACTTATGCCTCTTTTCATAGTCATACCCCACATAATGAATTTTATCTCTTTGATAGGGATAATAACAGTTTTTTTAGGAGCTACTTTAGCTCTTGCTCAAAAAGACAT